AAAACAATAATGCTTTCGAATAGGCATGAGTGATCAAATGGAATAAAGCAGCTCGATAAGAGCCTATCCCTGGGGCTAACATAATATAACCCAATTGAGACATTGTAGAATAGGCTAAACTTCTCTTAATGTCTCTTTGAGCAAGAGCTAAAGTAGCTCCTAATAGTACCGTTATTACACCTATCAAAGAAATGAGATTCATTATGTAAGGTATGACTGTGAAAAGCGGAAGAAATCGAGCGACAAGAAAAATGCCTGCTGCTACCATAGTAGCAGCATGGATAAGAGCCGAAATAGGAGTAGGCCCCTCCATGGCATCAGGTAACCATACATGAAGGGGAAATTGTGCGGATTTAGCAACTGCACCGACGAATAATAGGGAGGCACACAGAGTAGCAAATAAAGAGTTGACCCCATTATTACGGATCAGGTTATTGAAGATTTCGAACAAATCTCGAAATTCGAAACTCCCTGTTATCCAATAAAAACCTAAGATTCCTAATAATAACCCAAAATCCCCTACACGATTAGTTACAAACGCTTTTTGACAAGCATTTGCGGCAGCCGGTCGTGTGAACCAAAAACCTATTAATAAATACGAACACATTCCCACTAGTTCCCAAAAAAGATGAATTTGTATCAAATTGGAACTAGTAACTAATCCCAACATGGAAGTATTGGAAAAACTCATATAAGCAAAAAATCTCAAATATCCTTGATCATGAGACATATAATTGTCACTATAAATAAGAACCATGATTCCAACCGTAGTGATTAGTATTGACATAATAGAAGTAAGTGGATCGATCAAGTAGCCGAACTCTAAGGAAAAATCAGTATTGATGGTCCAAGACCATAGATGTTGATAGATAGAACTGCCATTTATCTGTTGAATAGACAGATCGGACGAAAAAACCATAACTATACTTAGCAATGAAACACTAGGAAAAGTCCACATACGACGCAGATTTTTTGTTGCGGTCGGAACAAGCAGAAGTCCCAACCCTATTGACATAGTAACTGGAAGTAGAGCGAAAGGTATGATCCATGCATATTGATATGTATGTTCCATAAGAAAATCAAACTTTCTTTTTTTATTCTTATTAATTGTTTCCCATTCACCAGCCCTTATTTCTTCCGGAAGGAGCAATAATAAAATAAATAAAAAAAAAAATCAAGATATACAAGATATAAAAGAACTCAAATATGATTTTTCATTCTTAATTATTCTGATTCTTTCCAAACTATTGAAAAAAAAAAACAAAAAATTCAAATGAAGAAGTTACAATTCTTCAAATAACCAAGTTACTAGTTAAAAGCTACTACCTAGTTATTAACGAAGATATTTATTAAGATAAAAAAGATGAGATTTTCCATTATTCTACTATATACATAAGATACGGTGATTTCTATCCATATTTATATCAATATAGTAAGGAAAAAGAATGATACCAAAAATTCAAGTACTTTATTCTGATATGTATCATAGGATCTGCCAATAACTCGATCCAATAAACCTAGTTTTTATTTAGTTTCTTCGGAGTCATTAACTAATTCTGGAATTGATTGGCTTCGAGTCCAATAAAACAAACTTATGTTTATGTGTTTATGAAAAATCCTAGAATACTTGTCACTTCGCATAGAACTAAAATGAGAAATGACTCAAATTCCCTTTATTTTATCAAGTAACGTATTGTTTAACGGATTAACTACTTTGATTTAATTTCAATTTTAATTATGTGGACTCTATCTCCGAGCTTGATCAATTAATAGAAAAAGGTTACATTCATTGTTGGTTTCCTAAATTAGGAAAGGGTTCTTAAGCTTTTCGATTTTATAAATGTAACATTTATAATATATATATATATTATCTAAATAGACTGAGATATGAATTGGAACCTTTTTGATTCTTATCAATGGCATCCGATTCAACGGTAGTAGATCCCGCCCGTAGACATAGATTGAATAAAGATATGAAGCCCCCAACCAGTACAAATTATTCTTTCTTCGAACATTGGATGTAATGGAAATGTGAAAAAAAAATTCCCTTGAAAATCACATCGTTTTTTCTTTTTTCTTCTATAATTCATTTCTTTTTTTATCCTTAATGATACCATATGCGATGCTCATCTATCTGTATCCATACTTTTCTATGTTATGAAGTAAGCATAAGTATCGGCTATGGAATAAAGATAGATAATGAATAGTTAATAGAAAGAACAATCTATTTTGAATTGAACAATAAACGTCTTTCACGTCCAACTATAAAAATGAGTGACCCTTTTATTTTGAAATGGCGGTTCCAAAGAAACGTACTTCTCTGTCAAAAAAGCATATTCGTAGAAATATTTGGAAAGGAGGGGGATATCAGGCCGCGGCAAAAGCTTTATCTTTAGCTAAATCTATTTCTACCGGGCATTCAAAAAGTTTTTTTGTGCGACAAACAAGTAATAAAGCCTTGGAATGATCTGAATCTGAATCAGCATGACTCGATGAATTGGATGATTAAATTTATAAGATGAAGAATTCACATTAACTAATGTTTTGAACTCATCAATATGAGATAGAACTAGCTGTTGTGGTATGTAGAATACGAATTATTCTGTATACTAGGTTCTAAAAATGATTTCTTTTTTTGTTTGAAAAAAAAAAAAAGAAAGAAGTAGTTAGACACAAAATACAAGGTTTCACCTTTCATTGATTGGTTTTTATAATTCGCGAGATGGGGGTTGTAACTTTCCCCATCGATTCATTTTTCACAATAACAAAACTCTTCTTTTTTTTTCTTAGGAAGGGATTGGCTTATTGGATTATGTATCTCCAATAGTTATACATCATTAAGATTTTTGGAAAATCTGAAACAAGTATGAACGAGGTTAGAGCCCCCTTTTTTGTTCCAAAGTAAGGCGGGGATAAGATTCATAGTCAAAGTCAATGGATTATTGAAACTAATTGATTAAAATATTCATTTTAAACCTTTGATTTGTAGCTCTCTGAATCACTACATATCTACAAGGACTCCCTCTTGTTTCGAACAGATAAAAAAAAAAAAAAAAAAAATAATAAAACTGCCAGGATCCCTTTTARATCGATATTTATGGACTAAAGAATGAGTCAATCTTACGTAATCCAACCCCAATAGATCCTATCCCATGTTTGAGCTGGAGGATCGATCAATCGATATATCTAGATCTAATATCTAAATTATTTTATCTATTAATATTAGATTTCAAATCTATATATAAAAAGATCTTATCCGTTTAAATTTGATTTTCTAAGTTTTCTAAGTTAAAGTACATACAGTAGAATTCCGATAAAGATTGAAACTCTTTTGTTATACGATATGCCCGGTCCAATACCTAATGGGTTTGGTAAATCCTCACACAAATTATGTTATGTATACAATGAAGATCCCAATCATTAATACATCTTTGATACCAAACTATCCAAATTTTTATAGAAATCTTTTGGATGTAGTGATGAAGTTGTGATATATAAAAAATATTGTTTTATTTTGTTCATTGAAAAATGAATCTTTTTCATTTCGGATCTATCAAATCAGATAAATGAGAAATGAATCGTCAAAAAATGAGAAAAAAAAAATTCTTAGTTCTATACCCGGACTCAGGGCATAACCGTCTAGTTCCAACTATTCCAGAAGAACTTATAATACGGAAAAGCCCGCTGTTTAAAATGACCCCCTGCCATGATACTAAGGATTATTGAGCGTTTAAATATTTATTTGAACGGGTCTTTATTCATCGATTCTAACATTTCCTAAAATAGATTGCATTAAATCCCTCAATCTCGACGATTGAACATCATATGGACTATGATTATTTCGATGAAGCCGCCATGGTGAAATTGGTAGACACGCTGCTCTTAGGAAGCAGTGCTAGAGCATCTCGGTTCGAGTCCGAGTGGCGGCATCCTCTAAAAAAGGCACAATAGATCCTATAATGAATTCAATTCCGGATTTCCATTCCGTAATTGGGGATACCCCCCTAAAAAAAATGATGATATTTGCCACTTTAGAACATATATTAACTCACATCTCTTTTTCTATCATTTCAATTGTTATTACGATTCATTTGATGACCTTATTAGTCCATGAAACCGTAGTACTATTTGATTTGTCAGAAAAAGCCATGATGGCTACCTTTTTCTGTATAACTGGATTATTAGTTACTCGTTGGATTTATTCGAGACATTTGCCGTTAAGCGATTTATATGAATCATTAATGTTTCTTTCATGGAGTTTCTCCATTATTCATATGTTTCCTAAAAGACGGAACCAGAAAAGTTATTTAAGCGCAATAACCGCGCCAAGTGCTATTTTTACCCAAGGCTTTGCCACTTCGGGTCTTTCAACCGAAATGCATCAATCTGCAATATTAGTACCTGCTCTACAATCCCAGTGGTTAATGATGCACGTAAGTATGATGTTATTGAGTTATGCAGCTCTTTTATGTGGATCGTTATTATCCGTAGCTCTTTTAGTCATTACATTTCGAAAAAACCTAGATATTCCTCGCAAAAGCAATCATTTATTAATTGGGTCATTTTCCTTTGTGAATGAAAAAAGAAGTGTTTTACAAAACACTTCTTTTCTTTCATTTATAAATTATCACAGGTATCAATTAACCCAACAATTAGATCAGTGTAGTTATCGTGTCATTAGTTTAGGGTTTACTTTTTTAACCATAGGTATTCTTTCGGGAGCAGTATGGGCTAATGAGGCATGGGGGTCTTATTGGAATTGGGACCCCAAGGAAACTTGGGCATTTATTACTTGGACCATATTCGCGATTTATTTACATAGTAGAACAAATCAGAGCTTTCAGGGTGTGGATTCGGCAATTGTGGCTTCTATAGGATTTCTTATAATTTGGATATGCTATTTTGGGGTCAATCTATTAGGAATAGGACTACATAGTTATGGTTCATTCACATTAACAACTAATTGAAGAAAGGGCCTGAAGAATACATAGGAACATCGT